GCTACAAAATGTTCGAATTTTTAGCATTGAGAAATTACCCCAAAATTCAATAGGGGTTTTTAGGCTAATTTATGGGGCAAATTTGCATGCAAGTTAATGCGATATGCATGTATATATATATAATGCGGATAGCTAGCCCATATCTCAACTTGCTAGGCTGCACGTTCTCGAACCTTCCTTGGTTTCGGGGTTTGACAAGGATAACAGGATTTGCTGAGCGAAGGGGGTAAGGGGGTTTGTCGACCAAAAGCCAAAAAGGGGGGTATATATATCAGGGTAAGTTGAAGAATAGATGTATATGTTATGCACTTGATTTACTCATATGTTATTCTTAAGTTATGTCTTTCAATGATGAACCTATTTTAACTTCAAGCAGGGAAAATGTACGACCTTGATTATTCTGTTGAGCCTGCACTGTGAGATGCAAAGTGAAAGGCAACCAAAAAAGAGAACCCTATGCATATAAAAGAATGCCCGGCATGTTGGGTAACGAGGAGTATGTAATTACACCAGTAACCGGATGCCAGTATACTTATCCGAGGGTGGGAATTTCATGCCAGGTACGTGAGATTGAAGCCAAATGCAAGGAATAGTTCAGTTATACCACACCCTCAGTTTGTGTCCCTGGTTCTATCATTAACAATATGCCTTAATTTATTCCAGTTGGTGGTCTCTTACTACATTAATCTGGTGTCAGGAAATGTTTGTTGATATTCCGGAGAAAGAATTTGATACCCAGTTTAGTTGGATAAGTCAATATATCAGTTTAAGATAGTTTATTTCTGAGTCTTAAGTATTTGCTTTATGAACGTCTTAGAAGTTAGTACTTGCTTTGGGGTTAAAATAAATTAATGGTGATAATACATATATATGTACTATTACATATATGGTATAAATACATAATATGTACCTAAACCATATAGGTTACTATCAGAAGATAGTTTAATTTAGAATTCTGGCTTTGGGAGCCAGGGGTGGGAGTTAAAATCTCTCTCTTCTGGGCGCTAGGGGGGATTTTAACCTCCGATCTTCGGATTACAAGACCGATGCTTTTAGACTAAGCTACTAGGGCAAGCTCATTTTAGTGCTTTATTTTCCAGTCAGCCGGCTAATGGCATCAGAACTAGGAAGAGCGTAAAATAGAGGACTGAGGCGACTTGGCCAATAACAACGTATGGGTGCTCTACTGGTATGCCTCCAATTCATGTTAAAATAGCCATGTCTGCGACAAGTGTTCAGAACAGAAACTGGGTAATTGGGCGGAACGTTAGTCCTCGTTGTTTTGAGGTGTGTAAGATGGGAATTACTAGTAAGACCAGGATGGAAAATAGTAGTGCAAGGACTCCTCCTAGTTTGTTAGGAATAGACCGTAGAATGGCGTAGGCAAACAGGAAATACCACTCGGGTTTGATGTGCGGCGGGGTAACTAGGGGATTGGCGGGGGTAAAATTGTCCGGATCTCCCAGCAGGTTGGGGGAGAATAGGGCTAATGATGTAAGGCCTAGTAATAAGAGCACAAATCCGAGGAGGTCCTTATAAGAAAAGTATGGGTGGAAAGAGATCTTGTCTGCGTCGGAGTTTAACCCAGCTGGGTTATTTGAGCCCGTTTCGTGTAAAAATAGTAGATGAAGCACGGTTGCACCAGCAATGACGAACGGAAGAAGGAAATGGAAGGCGAAGAACCGTGTTAGTGTCGCGTTGTCTACTGAGAAGCCCCCTCAAATTCACTGAACAAGGGTCTCACCCATGTATGGAACTGCTGATAGGAGGTTCGTAATTACTGTGGCCCCTCAGAAGGACATTTGTCCTCAGGGAAGGACGTATCCGACGAAGGCCGTTATTATGACCAAGAGAAGAAGGACTACCCCAATATTTCAGGTTTCCTTATAGAGGTAGGACCCATAGTATAGGCCTCGGGCAACGTGTATGTAGATACAAATGAAAAAGAATGATGCTCCATTGGCGTGCAGGTTCCGGATGAGCCAGCCGTAATTTACATCTCGGCAAATGTGGGTTACTGATGAGAATGCAGTCGAGATGTCTGAGGTGTAGTGCATTGCTAGGAATAATCCTGTTAAAATTTGTGTAATTAGACATAGTCCGAGGAGGGATCCAAAATTTCATCACACTGAAATATTAGATGGTGTTGGTAGATCGACTAATGCGTCATTAGCAATCTTTATAAGCGGGTGGGTTTTTCGTAGGCTTGCCATTATTGTTCTTGTAGTTGAACTACAACGGTGGTTCTTCAAGTCATTGGTCTCGGTTAAAGTCCGAGCAAGAATTATGACCTATTTTATGTCTTTATTACTGGTGGCTCTAATTGTGGGATTAATCGCTGTTGCTTCTAATCCCACCCCATACTTTGCTGCTTTGGGGTTAGTAGTAGCGGCGGGTGTTGGTTGCGGGGTTTTGGTGGGGTGCGGGGGGTCTTTTTTGTCTCTAGTCCTTTTTTTAATCTATCTGGGGGGGATATTGGTGGTGTTTGCTTATTCAGCAGCTTTGGCTGCCGAGCCCTTTCCAGAGGCTTGGGGAAGCCGGTCTGTGGCTGGGTACGTGCTCATCTACCTGTCAGGGGTTATTGTGGCGGCGGGGTTGTTTTGAGGGGGGTGATATGAGGGTTCTTGGGTTATTATTGATGGCTTGAAAGAATTCTCTATGTTGCGGGGGGATGTTAGTGGTGTGGCCGTTATATACTCCTTCGGTGGGGGAATATTGGTCATTTGTGCCTGAGTTCTACTTCTAACACTGTTAGTGGTGCTGGAATTGACCCGGGGGTTGAGCCGCGGGGCCCTCCGGGCTGTTTAAATAGCAGTTAGGAGAATTGCGAGGGTCAAGGTCAACAGAAAGATGGTTAGGTATGTCTTAATTATTCCCCGCTGGATGTCGCTTGTGACCTTTGATATAAATATTTGGGTAAATGCTAGTCCTTTTGGCCCTGAAATCTCAAGCCACGTTTGGTCTAGTTTAGTAGCAATGGACTGCCCCAGGGCTAGATTAAGCTTTGGGGGGAGTCGGTGAGCTACTCCTGGGAAGTAGCCTAACATGTTTGAAAAGTTATGTAGAGGAACTGTAGGCAAAATTTTGACTTGCTTGTTAGTTATGGACGTAAGTTCAATGGCCACTAACAACCCAATGATGGTAACTATGAGGGCTGCTATTTTGAGAGGGGTGGGCATTGTTATAATAGGTGTTTTTGAGGGTAAAAAATTTGATGTAATGATTAGTCCTGCAACAATACTTCCCCAGGCAAGTCGTTTAATGGGATTAATCACTAGAGGGTTGTTTTCATTAATGGGGGAGAGTGGTAGAAATCGGGGGGACCCCATGGTTACAAAGAATACGACCCGGAAGCTATAAACAGCTGTGAATGAGGTGGCAATTAGTGTAAGAGTAAGGGCTCAGGCGTTGAGATGGGAGGTGTTTAGGGCTTCAATAATGGCGTCTTTTGAGAAGAATCCGGCCAGGAACGGGGTTCCCGTTAGCGCGAGGCTGCCAATTGTGAGGTATGTTGAGGTGGCGGGCATTAGGTTGTGGAGGCCCCCCATTTTACGGATATCCTGCTCATCATTTAGGCTATGGATAATTGACCCTGAGCATAGGAAAAGCATAGCTTTAAAGAAAGCATGGGTGCAGATGTGTAAAAACGCCAGCTGTGGCTGATTTAGCCCAATCGTGACTATCATAAGCCCTAGTTGACTAGATGTTGAAAAAGCTACAATTTTTTTGATGTCATTTTGGGTTAGGGCACAGGTGGCTGTAAACAGCGTGGTTAGTGCTCCTAAGCAGAGACAAGTTGTCAATGCCAGCTCGTTATCTTCCATAAGGGGGTGGAGTCGAATCAACAAGAAGATTCCGGCGACGACCATAGTGCTAGAGTGGAGTAGGGCAGATACTGGCGTAGGGCCCTCCATGGCAGAGGGAAGCCAGGGATGTAGGCCAAATTGGGCCGATTTTCCTGTTGCTGCGAGGATTAATCCCATTAGGGGAATTGTTATGTCGAAGTTCTTTGATAGGAAGAAGATCTGCTGGATTTCTCAGGAGTTTAAGTTTATTGCAAACCAGGCCATGCTTAAAATTAGTCCAATGTCTCCAACCCGATTATAAATTACCGCCTGAAGGGCTGCCGTGTTAGCGTCCGCTCGCCCATATCATCACCCAATCAACAAGAATGACATGATTCCAACCCCCTCCCACCCGATAAACAGCTGAAATATGTTGTTGGCTGTAACAAGGGTAATTATGGCCACCAAAAACAGGAGGAGGTACTTGAAGAATCGATTTATGTTGGGGTCAGAGTGTATATATCACAGTGCAAACTCTAAAATTGATCAAGTAACATAAAGGGCGATAGGGGTAAAAATAAGGGAATAGTGGTCAAACTTAAAACTAATATTCGTGTCGAATATGTGTGTATTTATCCAGTGTCAGCTTGTGGTAACACTTTCTATGCCCTGGTCTAGAAAGATTATAAGTGGTAGGAGGCTGACGAAGAATGCGGTGCTGACGGCAGTTTTAACATGGGTATTGGCCCATTGTGAGGTCTTTGGGTTTGGGCTCAGTGTTATCAACAGGGGGAACACAAGAATTGTAAGGACCAAAATAAGTGAGGACGATATAGTCAAGGTGGTTGTATTCATAGCTTCCACTTGGATTTGCACCAAGAGTTTTTGGTTCCTAAGACCAATGGATGAGCTGTTATCCTTCAGAAGCGTGAGGAAGCCGCGGACTTTAACCGCGGTGCATAAGGATTAGCAGTACTTATTGATTTCCGTCCTTCCTTGGTGAGTAGGGGGATTTTAACTCCCGTCTTTAGAATCACAATCTAATATTTTAGTTAAACTATACTTACTAGTAACATCAACCCCATATGAGCTCCGGTTTTGCTACAAGGAGAATTACTGGGATCAGGTGAAGGGCTATCAACAGATGTTCACGGGTGTGGAAGGGGGGGAGCTTTGTGATGTGACTTGGTGTGGGGCCTCGTTGAGATATTAGAAACATGTAGAGGGAGTAGCCCGCGGTAATTAGTGTCCCTGCCCCCGTTAACACAATGGTTCAGGGGGATCAGTTAAAAAGGGTTGTAATGATCATGAGTTCTCCCATGAGGTTGGGGAGGGGTGGGAGTGCCAGGTTAGCAAGGTTGGCAATAAATCATCAGATTGCTGTCAGTGGAAAAATTATCTGTAGTCCTCGGGCAAGAATTATGGTTCGGCTGTGAGTGCGCTCATAGGCCGTATTCGCCAGGCAGAATAGTATTGAGGACACTAGGCCGTGGGCAATTATCAGGATAATTGCTCCCGAGAATCCTCAGGGGGTTTGAATTAAAATGCCTCCTGCTACGAGGCCTATGTGGCTTACAGACGAATAGGCAATCAGGGACTTAAGGTCTGTTTGCCGTAAGCAGATTGATCCCGTCATAATGATACCTCAAAGCGCCAGAACAATAAATGGGTACACTAGCTGTTTGGATAGGGGGTCTAGCATAACTATTATTCGTATTATACCATACCCGCCGAGCTTTAGGAGTACTGCTGCCAGTACCATAGAGCCTGCAACTGGGGCCTCTACGTGCGCTTTGGGGAGTCAGAGATGTACTCCATACAGGGGTATTTTTACTAAGAAGGCAATCAGGCATCCGGCCCACCAGATTTTATGACCTCAGGAGTCTAGTAGCAGTGGTTGGGAGTATTGGATTACTAATATGGAGAGGGTGCCCGTAGACTGCTGAAGGAGAAGAAGTGCAACTAAAAGCGGAAGAGAGCCCGCGAGCGTATAAAACAGGAAGTACGTTCCGGCGTTAAGGCGCTCGGTCTGATTTCCCCAGCGGGTAATGATAATCAGAGTTGGAATCAGTGTGGCTTCAAATATAATATAAAACATGATGATTTCCGTTGCGCCAAATGCTATAATTAAAAAAGTCTGCAGTGAGGCCAGCAGCATAATATACAGGCGTTGTCGACTAACTGGTTCGGGGTTGATATGGTTTTGGCTGGCCAAAATCATTAGTGGGAGGAGTCAGCATGTTAGTACTAGGAGGGGGGTTGATAGGGGGTCTGTGGCCAAGTACGTGTTGGATGCGGCCCACCCGGTTTCTGAGGTTCATTTTAATCATGAAAGACTAACAAGGGCAATTGAGAGGCTGTGGGCAATAGTTGCTGTTCATAATCACTTGGGGGAGACCATTCAAATTGTTGGAAATAATATAATGGTGGGAATCAATACCTTTAGCATTGTAGAAGATTAAGGTTTTGTAGCCGGTCAGTTCCGTGAGTTCGGGCCGTAGCTACCAGTAGTGCAAGACCTGTGCTTGCCTCGCAGGCAGAAAAGGCTAGCAGCAGCATGGGGGCGGTAGAGAAGCTTGTTGATTCAAATTGCAGGGTTCACAGGGCCAGTGCAATAAACAGGGATAATATTATACCCTCTAGGCACAAGAGTGCGGAGAGTAGGTGGGTGCGGTGAAATGCTAGTCCTATTAGTCCTAGAATAAATGCTGAGCTGAAGCTGAAATGTATTGGTGTCATAAGGGGGTCGTGGACTTAAACCACAATTTTCTGAGCCGAAATCAGAGGTCTTGTTTTGGACTAACACCCTATTCCGCTCACTCTAGGCCACCCTGGGTTCATTCATAAATTAGTCCTAGGGTTAGCAAAATCAGAACCGCGGCTGCTCAAAAGAATGTTCCTGTGGGGTTGTGGAGTTGGTCCCCTCAGGGGAGGGGAAGAAGGAGGGCAATTTCTAGGTCAAACAAAAGGAATAGAATAGCTACTAAAAAGAACCGTAGGGAAAATGGGAGTCGAGCGGACCCTAGCGGATCAAATCCGCATTCATATGGGGAGAGCTTCTCTGCGTCTGGATTTATTTGGGGAAGCCAGAAGGATACAATGGCTAGAATTGACGACAGGGCTATTGTAATAATAAGAATAGTTGTAATTAAATTCATTATCTTTCCCTGGGGTTTAACCAAGGCTAAATGATTGGAAGTCACTTGTACTAACATTAATACTAGAAAGATATGAGCCTCATCAATAGATGGATACGTAAAGGAATAATCACACTACGTCAACAAAGTGTCAGTATCAGGCAGCGGCTTCAAAGCCGAAGTGATGCTCAGATGTGAAGTGGTACTGGATTTGGCGGAGAAGGCAGACGGCTAGGAAGGTTGAACCAATAATTACATGTAGGCCGTGAAATCCTGTGGCAACAAAGAATGTAGAGCCGTAGACCCCATCTGCAATTGTAAAGGGGGCTTCATAGTATTCCATGGCTTGGAGGGCGGTAAAATAGAGCCCTAGTAAAATTGTGAGTGTGAGGGATTGAATAGTCTGTTTCCGCTCACCTTCCATAATGCTGTGGTGGGCTCATGTAACCGTTACCCCCGATGCTAGAAGTACGGCTGTATTCAGAAGGGGTACTTCAAAGGGGTCTAGTGTAGTAATTCCTGTGGGGGGTCAGCACCCGCCCAGTTCAGGTGTTGGTGCTAAGCTTGAGTGGTAGAAGGCTCAGAAGAACCCAAGGAAAAAGAATACTTCAGAGGTAATAAACAGGATTATCCCGTAGCGTAGTCCTTTCTGTACTGGTGGCGTGTGGTGGCCTTGGAAGGTCCCTTCTCGGATAATATCACGTCATCACTGAAACATTGTAAGGAGGAGAAGGACTAGTCCAAGGGTTATTAGTGTTGTGGAGTGGAAGTGGAACCAGATTGCTAGGCCGGAGGTTATCAGTAAAGCACCGACGGCTCCGGTTAGTGGTCATGGGCTGGGGTCAACCATATGAAATGCATGTGCTTGGTGTGCCATTAGACGTTCTCTTGTAGGTAGAGGCTTAGGAGCAGAACGAAGACATAAGCTTGAATTATTGCGACTGCAACTTCCAGAAGTGTCAGGAGGAAAAGAACGGCGCCTGTTAAAATTGCTACCGTTGGTATTATTGGCAGAAGAACAAATACGGCTGTGGCGATAAGTTGAATTAATAGATGGCCTGCAGTTAAATTGGCCGTGAGTCGAACTCCTAGGGCTAGTGGTCGAATGAATAGGCTAATTGTTTCAATAATAATTAGGACGGGAATTAGCGGAATTGGTGTCCCTTCTGGTAGAAGATGTCCAAGAGCAACTGTTGGCTGATTTCGCATGCCAATAATTACTGTGGCAAGTCATAGTGGTACTGCAAATCCTATATTTAATGACAGCTGCGTAGTGGGTGTAAAAGTGTAGGGGAGAAGGCCTAATATGTTGATTGTAATAAGAAATACTATCAGGGAGGCAAACAGCAATGCTCACTTGTGCCCTCCCACATTTAGAGGTAGGAGTAGCTGATTAGTAAACCGGTTAATAAATCATGTTTGGAGCGTAATAAGTCGATTATTAAGTCATCGGGAGGGAGGGGTTGGAAATAGGGTTCATGGTAGTGCAATCGCAATAGCGATTAGAGGGATTCCTAAGAAGGAGGGGCTTGCGAATTGGTCAAAAAAGCTCATTATCATGGTCAGTCTCAAGGTTCAGTTTTGTGTTTTTCTTCACTTATCGGGGCTGGTTCGTTTGGTGTCGTGTGACTTAGAATCTTAGTTGGAATTACGGTGAGGAAAATAATTCATGAGAATACTAGAATAGCAAATCAGGGGTTGGGGTTTAGCTGGGGCATTTCACTAGAGGTGGTCGGTAGTCACCAAACTTTGGCTTAAAAGGCCAACGCTTTGTCCAATAATTAGCTTTCTAGTGAGGCGTCTTCTAGTATGAGTGAGGATCAGCTTTCAAAGTGCTCTAGAGGGACGGCTTCAACTACAATTGGTATAAAGCTGTGATTTGCCCCGCAGATTTCAGAGCATTGTCCATAAAATACTCCTGGGCGCGAGGCGATAAAGGCAGTCTGGTTTAATCGTCCAGGAACTGCATCCATCTTTACGCCTAGAGATGGGACGGCCCAAGAGTGTAGTACGTCTTCGGCGGATACTAGAACACGAATTGGTGACTCTATCGGGACCACTATTCGATGGTCTGTCTCTAAGAGCCGGAAGTGGCCCGGTGAGAGCTCTTGGGTGGGAATTATGTAAGAGTCAAATCCCAGGTCCTCGTAGTCTGTATATTCATAACTTCAGTATCATTGGTGTCCCATAGCTTTAATTGTTAAATGAGGATCATTGATTTCGTCCATAAGATATAGGATTCGGAGGGATGGTAGGGCAATCAAAACTAGAATTACGGCTGGTAAAATAGTTCATACAATTTCGATTTCTTGGGAGTCCAGAATATACTTGTTGGTAAGTTTGGTTGAAACCATTGCAACAATAATATAAAGTACCAGGGTACTAATTAAAAACACGATTATTAATGCGTGGTCGTGGAAGTGAAGAAGTTCTTCTATAACGGGTGATGCCGCGTCTTGGAATCCTAGTTGTGTGGGATGTGCCATTAAGCCGAAGGCTTAAGATATGCAGGGATTTAACCTGCAATTTTACCTTGACAAGGTAATGTAATTTGCATTTTACTAATATCTTTAGAAGAAAGTGACAGAGTGGTTATGTGACTGGCTTGAAACCAGTATATGGGGGTTCAATTCCTCCCTTTCTCGTTAATTTGATTGAACTTGGACGAATGCTGGCTCCTCGAATGTGTGGTATGGCGGAGGGCAGCCGTGAAGTCATTCTACGTTTGTTATGGTTAGTTCTACTGAGGATACTTCTCGTTTGGCGGCAAAGGCTTCTCAGAGAATAAATAGGAACATAATTACTGCTACAAGAGAAATTAGGGATCCAATAGACGAGACGGTATTTCAGAGGGCGTAGGCGTCAGGGTAGTCCGAGTATCGTCGTGGTATTCCTGCCAATCCGAGGAAGTGCTGCGGGAAGAATGTAAGGTTAACACCAATAAATATCACCCCAAAGTGGATTTTTGTTCAGGTATCGTTTAGGGTATACCCCGTGAAGAGCGGGAATCAGTGGACAAAGGCTGCTATAATAGCAAACACGGCACCCATTGATAAGACATAGTGGAAGTGTGCAACTACATAATATGTGTCATGAAGGACAATGTCAAGTGACGAGTTGGCTAAAACAATTCCTGTTAATCCACCAACCGTGAAGAGGAAAATAAACCCAAGAGCCCAGAGTAGTGGAGTTTCCCATTTAATAGAGCCTCCGTGAAGTGTGGCAAGCCAGCTAAATACCTTCACGCCCGTTGGGATGGCGATAATCATTGTTGCGGATGTAAAGTAGGCACGAGTGTCTACGTCCATACCAACGGTAAACATATGGTGGGCTCAAACAATAAAGCCAAGGAGGCCAATAGCTATCATAGCTCACACCATTCCTATATAGCCAAATGGTTCTTTTTTACCGGAATAGTAAGCTACGACGTGTGAAATAATACCAAATCCGGGTAAAATTAGAATATAAACCTCTGGGTGGCCGAAGAATCAGAATAAGTGTTGATAGAGGATTGGGTCTCCTCCTCCTGCCGGGTCAAAGAATGTGGTGTTAAGGTTACGGTCCGTCAGCAGCATTGTAATTCCGGCAGCTAAGACTGGCAGAGACAGGAGAAGAAGTACAGCCGTTACAAGTACGGCTCAAACAAATAAAGGAGTCTGATACTGGGAGATGGCCGGGGGTTTCATGTTGATGGTTGTGGTAATAAAGTTAATTGCCCCAAGAATTGATGATACACCTGCTAGGTGAAGTGAAAAAATTGTTAAGTCTACTGATGCACCTGCGTGGGCAAGATTACCCGCTAGCGGGGGGTATACCGTTCACCCCGTCCCTGCTCCAGCTTCAACGCCAGAAGAGGCTAGCAGGAGGAGAAACGATGGGGGTAGGAGTCAAAAACTTATATTGTTTATTCGAGGGAATGCCATGTCGGGGGCTCCAATCATTAAGGGTACGAGTCAGTTTCCAAATCCCCCAATAAGAATTGGTATTACTATAAAGAAAATCATTACGAAGGCGTGGGCGGTAACGATAACATTATAAATTTGATCATCTCCTAGGAGTGATCCGGGTTGGCTTAGTTCGGCTCGAATGAGAAGGCTTAAAGCAGTTCCCACTATTCCGGCCCAGGCACCAAATACAAGATAAAGGGTACCAATGTCTTTGTGGTTTGTAGAAAAAAATCAGCGCGTAATTGCCACAGGTAGGGTAGCCGAGTATTTAGGCGGTGGGTTGTAGCCCCGAAGACAGAGGTTCAAGTCCTCTCCCTATCACAGCCCCGTGGTGAAGAAGCATGTTGGATTGCAAATCCAAAGACGCAGACTAATAGCCTGCCGGGGCTTTTCCCGCCTTACAGGCTAACGGCGGGAAAAGTAGATGGATGCTCGCTGGCTTGAGCACTTAGCTGTTAACTAAGAGTTTGTAGGATCGAGGCCTTCCCATCTAGAAAGGCCTTAGTTTAATAAAAACATTTGATTTGCAATTAGAAAATGCAAGATAGAGTCTTGTAGGTCTTATCAGGGGCTAGAAGATTTTCACTTCTACTTAGAGCTTTGAAGGCTCTTGGTCTTATGTTATCCTAAGCCCCTAAGTGGCCAACATCAAAATGGCCGGAGTAAGAGGAAGCAGGCCTAGCGCAAGGGTGGTAGAGAGGGCCAGCGTGACGGAGCCCTGGGTCGTAGGGGTCCGCCAGGGGGTAACAGATGCCATTGTATTAGGGGAAATAGTAAGTGTTATTGCGTAACAGAGCCGGAGGTAAAAGTACAAGCTAAGTAGGGCGGCGAGCGCCATAATTGTGGCGGTGGCAGGGAGGCCCTGCTTTGTAAGTTCTTGGAGAATCAGCCATTTGGGTATAAAACCAGTTAATGGGGGTAGTCCACCTAGTGAGAGGAGGACGAGGGCGGCGGTTGCCGTTAGGGTCGGGCTACTTGACCAAGTTGTCGCCAGGACAGTAATCTTCGTAGCGGATACCAGTTTTAAGGTGAGAAATGCTGCGGAGGTCATGAAGATGTAGGTCGCTAGCGCAACGAGAGTAAGTTGGGGGGCGTATTGAAGAACAATAATTATTCAGCCCATGTGTGCAATGGAAGAGTAGGCGAGGATCTTCCGTAGCTGGGTTTGGTTCAGCCCCCCTCACCCGCCGATGATTGTGGACAGTAGTCCTAGTGTTGTTAGGATAAGTGGGTCGATGGCCTGAGATGTCTGGATAATAAGGGCGAGGGGGGCAAGCTTCTGCCAGGTCGACAAAATTAGGCCGGTTATGAGGTCCAATCCTTGTAGGACCTCGGGCATCCAGAAGTGCATTGGTGCTAGTCCAATCTTCAGGGCTAGGGCAATCATAATTATTGTGGTAGCAAGGGGGTTGGACATGTTATTTATGTCCCATTCCCCCGTAATTCAGGCATTGGTTGTGCTCGCAAACAGAATTATTGCCGCTGCAGTGGCTTGGGTTAAGAAATACTTGGTGGTCGCTTCTACTGCTCGGGGGTGGTGGTGTTGTGCTATCAAGGGGACAATTGCCAGGGTATTAATCTCTAGTCCTATTCAAGCCAGGAGTCAGTGAGAGCTGGCAAAGGTTAGGGTAGTTCCTAGTCCCAGGCTAGATAAGAGGGTTACAAGTACGTAGGGATTCATTGATGGAGGAGGGACTTTAACCGTCATGTCCGGGGTATGGGCCCGAAAGCTTAATTAGCTGACCCCATCTTAGAAAGTGGTGTAGAGGAAGCACTAAGAGTTTTGATCTCTTGGGCATGGGTTCGACCCCCTTCTTTCTAAGAACTGAGGGGACTTCAACCCCTATAAGCCACTCTATCAAAGTGGTCCTTAGACATTCAGGCACAGTTCCTTGGTTACAGCTGAGGGGGGAGACCCGCCAGGGCAATGGGGAGGGCAGTATGTCAAAGCACAAGAGCTAGTGTTAGGGGAAGAAAGTTTTTCCAAACGAGATGTATGAGCTGGTCGTACCGGAACCGGGGGTAGGAGGCTCGCACCCACAAAAATATGATAGATAAAAGAGCAGCCTTAGCCATGAGTCCAATGGTTGTTAATTCGGGAATGTTTGGGTAGTGGGAGGCCCCGAGGAATAATACAGCCGACAGGGTATTTATAAGCAAAATATTCGCATATTCGGCTAGGAAAAAGAGGGCAAAGGGTCCCCCCGCATACTCTACGTTAAAGCCGGAGACTAGCTCCGACTCCCCCTCGGTTAGGTCAAAGGGCGCACGGTTGGTCTCCGCAAGCGTTGAAATATATCATATTGCGGCCAGGGGTCATGCGGGCGCCAACAACCAGATGCTTTCTTGAGCCGTGTTAAATGTTTGAAGGGTGTAACCCCCTGAGAAAATGATTACTGAGAGGAGAATAAGCCCGAGGCTTACTTCATAAGAAATTGTTTGGGCGACCGCTCGCAGGGCCCCAATAAGTGCATACTTTGAATTTGATGCTCACCCGGATCCAAGAATGGAGTAGACTGCAAGGCTCGATAGTGCTAGAATAAATAAAACCCCTAGGTTAAGGTCAACTACGGGGTAGGGCATGGGCATGGGTGCTCACAGGGTTAATGCCAGGGTAAGTGCAAGAATAGGGGTTGCTAAAAATAAGAAGGGGGACGAGGTAGATGGGCGTACCGGTTCCTTAATAAACAGCTTCAATCCATCGGCGATAGGCTGTAGTAGTCCGTAGGGTCCTACTACATTGGGTCCTTTTCGTAGTTGCATATACCCTAAAACTTTCCGTTCAATTAGAGTAAGAAAGGCTACTGCCAGAAGCACTGGAACAATATAGGCCAGGGGATTAATCAAGTGGTTCATTAAAGTGTTAAGCATAAACTGGGAAGAGGATTTGAACCTCTGGTTTAAAGGGCTTAGGCCTTTCGCAATTTACCATGCTCTGCCACCCCAGTGTGTCCTTATTTTGACTGGCAGGGGTTTTGGCCCTCCCTTTACTTAGTTAATTTGTTTTCATTAATTAGGGGTGGGGCGTGCTTCAAGCATGGGCCCCTCTTTTCCGATCCTTTCGTACTAGGAAAAGTAGCGTTACAGATAGAAACTGACCTGGATTGCTCCGGTCTGAACTCAGATCACGTAGGACTTTAATCGTTGAACAAACGAACCCTTAATAGCGGCTGCACCATTAGGATGTCCTGATCCAACATCGAGGTCGTAAACCCCCTCGTCGATATGGACTCTGGGAGAGGATTGCGCTGTTATCCCTAGGGTAACTTGGTTCGTTGATCGGCTGTGGAGCCGGATCATTTATGGTCAGATATTCTGTGGCTTAGAGATGTATCTCTCGGCTCTAGGGGGTTATTCCATTCCACTCGGAGGCTTATTTCTCCTCCGCGGTCGCCCCAACCGAAGGTAAAGCCTGATTCCCACTAAGTTCTTGCTCTTTAGTAAGTTGTTTAACGTGGTTGAGTCTTGTACCTTAAGCTCCAAAGGGTCTTCTCGTCTTGTATAATTATACCCGCTTCTGCACGGATAGATCAATTTCACTGACTGGAAGGGGGAGACAGCTAAGCCCTCGTTTGGCCATTCATACAGGTCTCTATTTAAAAGACAAGTGATTGCGCTACCTTTGCACGGTCAAAATACCGCGGCCGTTGAACCCGTAGTCACTGGGCAGGCTGGACCTCCTATACTTGGTCTAGTTGCAGGAGGCGATGTTTTTGGTAAACAGGCGAGGCTTGTGTTTGCCGAGTTCCTTCCCTTTCTTTTAGTCTTTCCTTTAATTATGGCACTCCAGTGTGGGGTTAACGATGCTTAGCTATGGGTTTTTCCTGGTCTTTATACTATCCATAGTGCCCTCTTTGGTTGGGTTCGTTAGTTTCCAGTGGCTTGTCCGATCTGGCTTACACTTGTGCCTGGAGAAGAACAGGTCTTCTTGTTACTCATTTTAGCATAATCTCTTCCATGTGGGCATGGGTTAGCCTAATACTATTAGGGGAATAAGATTTTTTATCGGAATAATAAACTTCACTCCGTCTGAGCTTTAACGCTTTCTGTTTAGATGGCTGCTTTTAGGCCCACTAGAACGGTGGGTTTTATATATTGTGATCTTTATCCTCCTGCGAAGGTTGTATCCTTTGTCAGAGGGGCTGTACCCCCTCCGACTAACTCCTGCACATTTCCCTTAAATATCTTAAATAAGAGGCTTTTGGTTTGGGGGTGTGCGGGGCTGAACTTCTATCCATTTCTTAGGCAACCAGCTATCACCAGGTTCGGTAGGTCTGTCACTTCTACCCGGAGCTCTTCCCACTCTTTTGCCACAGAGACGGGTTAGCCCTAAACTATATAGGCTGTCTCGGGGTAGCTCACCTGGTTTCGGGGCATCAAACTAAAGGACTCTTTGCTTGAGTGTGCTGGCTAAATCATGATGCAAAAGGTACAAGGTTTAGTCTTTGTTTTCTAGGGCTTATATGGGTTATTTCATTTCTCTTTCAGCTTTCCCTTGCGGTACTTTTTCTATTGCTTTGGGCGGAACCTTTTCCGTCTCCCGTACTTAGGTAAAAAAATGGTTTAGTTTTTGGTGTGGGGCTCTGTCTTGTTATAAACATTGTTGGGTTATATTGATGGTCAAGCTAGCTGTTTGGCTCAGGGCGACCCAATTTGCATGGATGTCTTCTCGGTGTAAGTGAGATGCTTAACTTGCTCAGCCACACCCTGAGTTTAATCCAAGTGCACCTTCCGGTACACTTACCATGTTACGACTTGCCTCCCCTTGTCAGTGCTATGGCATTATGTATTGTTATTGCATTTTGACAGGGGAGAGTGACGGGCGGTGTGTACGCGCCTCAGAGCCGGGTTCAAAAGGACACTCTGCTTCCTTTTTACTACTAAATCCTCCTTCAAGCACTATTTCATGTTGCATTATCCGTAGTGTTCTAAATGTAGAAAATGTAGCCCATTTCTTCCCACCTCGTACGCTACACCTCGACCTGACGTTCTGGGTTGTGCCCATTTTGCTTACTTTTATTGCCTTCACAGGGTAAGCTGACGACGGCGGTATATAGGCTGGGGTGGCTAGAAGTGGTGAGGTTTAACGGGGGTTATCGGTTCTAGAACAGGCTCCTCTAGGGGGGTCTAAGGCACCGTCAGGTCCTTTGGGTTTCAAGCTGATGCTCGTAGTACCCGGGCGGACGTTTAATTGTAGTTGGATGTCTAGGTTTAGGGCTGAGCATAGTGGGGTATCTAATCCCAGTTTGTTTCTCAGCTTTCGTGGGGTCAGGTGGGCTGTATTAAAGCTACTTTCGTGAGTTGAACTTCGGACACCTGGAAGCGTATGACGGCCAGAGGGCCATTCGGCTTTATTGTTGTGCTTTCCTTAACCACCCTTTACGCCGTAAAAATATCAACTAGGGCCTCTCGTTTAACCGCGGTGGCTGGCACGAGTTTTACCGGCCCTCTTAGCCCTGACTGAGTCAAGTTTTCACTTATGGCTTAATGTTTATCACTGCTGAATTCCCTTGGGGGTGTGGCTTGGCTAGGCGTCTTGGGCTAAAAGTTTGTGCCTGATGCCCGCTCCTCGTCCCCGGGCGGGGGATTGAGGGCATATTCACGGGGCTGCGGAGACTTGCATGTGTAAGTTGGGCTAAAGCTGATAGTAAGGTCGGGACCATGCCTTTGTGCATGCGGAGTTTCTCAGGACCCATCTTAACATCTTCAGTGTTATGCTTTGTATTAAGCTACGCTAGC